TGAGTTTCAAACTTAAATCTTAAGTTTGGATTAAAAATCCGGTTTATTTTAGTTTTATCTTTTCTCCCACCTTCAGAAGAATAAAACATAGACATTTCGCCTATCATTAGAATTTTCTGAAAGGTAACTATCTCAGTTTCATATCATATAGAAATTTAGATTATATAGAATTTTTGAAAAAGACTTTCGAAAGGAAAGACTTACTATCTTTGGGATCTGATCCTACACCGCTGCTCAATACCTTAGTGGATCAACTCTATTACATAAGTTGATTACTAACGTTTGTCTCACATCATGACATAAGTAAGCAGTTCTTATTGTATCGGCCAAAACCTCGCTAATTGATCTTTACGGTGCTTACTCTATCAATTAGATACTTTACCCATAGACTAAAATAGCTAGGCATATCTATTTCTTCATATTTCAACTTCTATGAAGTTTCTTTCTTTTCTACAGCTAATAAAAATCGTTGTTTTAGACGATGCTTATGTAGAAAGCCCTTTTTTATAGTATTTACTAGTGAATTTGATCTTTCTTTACTTTTTTCTTTCTATAGTGGAGATAGTCGCACGTAATGACAGATCACGGCCATATTATTAAAAGCTTGTGGTAAGAATGGGTTTCGTTCGAGCGCTCGAAAATAATATTCCAAAGCTTTTGTGTGTTCTCCGTTACTTGTGTGGATAAGTCCTATGTTATAGAGTATATAACTTCGGTCATAGGGATCAATTTCTAGTCGCATAGCTTCATAATAATTCTGTAAAGCTTCCGCATAATTTCCTTCGGATTGGGCTGACATCCGTTACGGTCGTCATTCAATTCAAAGAATCTCCGTTACAGAACCGTACATGAGATTTTCATCTCATACGGCTCCTCCCTTATGTGCATAATGATAAAATGATAAAATAAAGAAGATGAAAAACTTCTCATTATGAACTGAGTAGGGCTAGTGTTTTTACAAGAAATCTCTAGCCAACCTTCCTGCAAGAGATCTTTTCTTAACATCAAACGTATTGGTACTAGAGAGAAATGATAACTCCAACAATTTCTTTGTTCTCAACGCTTCCCAAATTCCAGAAATAAGTCACTTCAACAGCCTTCGATGGTTATACGGGTATCCAAAATACAAACGAGATGGATGTTTGTTGTCCCAACCATTCTTTTAGTCCCAAGCCTGCTAAAGAAAGGGATAATTTATAACAAAGTTTTAGTGTTGTTGATTCCTAGGTGTAGTGCTTCTTCCCCTCTGCTGCCTATTGGTATTAGTGGACTAGGATTGACCTGTAATACCGAACCATAGGTATAACCTTTCGCTCAATACTAGAATCGAGAATTGAAACATAGCATCTGAGGCTGCATTAATCGAGGATACACGACAGAAGGAATTGTTCTATTTCCAAACTTTACCTTCAACAAGCGTAGATTTTTTTATTTTCTTTTTTTACCGATCACGAATCGTGTGTATTTCTTTTCTCGTAAGACTGAGAGTAATAAAAAAAATCAAATCGCACCATCTCTGTAATAGGTAAATGCCTCTTTTTCTCCTGAAGTTGTCGGAATTATTCGTAATAAGATATTGGCTACAATTGAAAAGGTTTTATCAATAAAATTTCCATTTATCCGCGATCTAGACATAGGTAGCAATCCATTCTATCATTGTTCTCATTACTTCTCGCGGGAAAATGATCCCCCAAGGAAAAGAATTCTACAGTACGAAATAACATAAAAACATATTCATTCTCATGAAAAAAAGAAAAAAATGGTCAGTCTATTCGATCTTAAAAAATTCAATATTCAAAAAAAGAATTGATAAGAACTAAGAAATCAATATGGGAACCGGATTCGATTCCATCTTACTTTACTGGAATAGTCTACCAATGAAAGAAACTATTCTTATTTGATTGAAGTTACAGCTTAGAATAACCTCAGTTGGTTGAATTATGATACAAAGAAGAAAAAGAATCATTGTATGATGAAAATAGAATAACCGCCCATTTTTTTGTGTTGTATATTTACGTGTATACACTATACAATCAACTATAAAAAAATTCTTTATCTATTTCTATTTTTAATAGAATAGATAGATAGGATAAGGGTTTTTTTGATAACTCTAAAACTGGCCTATAAAGCAATTTGAGAATTCTTCTGATATGGAATCATAGTCTAAATAGATAGAATCATGATCTAAAGATATCCATTAACCATAAAATATAGACCCCTCGCTCAGTCAATTCATTATAATTTCTAATTTCTTGATTTAATCCGGTCGGTATAGTATAAATAGATAATCAGAAAAAGAAGAAAACATTGTTTTTGCAAACATGAATAGAAATAGAATTTTTTTTTTTCGTTTTTGTAAGAAAACAATTTTCTCTTTATCCCCCCAGCCTAGAAGGAAAGATCCTGCTTTTATTATGATGAAAAATTTTCTATTTTGATCGCTTTCTAGTTAGATTCTAGTTAGAATTGATTGGTTGTACCTACCCAATAATCTAATATGAATGATTCATTATTCACTCTATTTTCGGTTTTGGGGTCATAATCATTATGTAGGAGAGATGGCTGAGTGGTTGAAAGCGTAGCATTGGAACTGCTATGTAGGCTTTTGCTTACCGAGGGTTCGAATCCCTCTCTTTCCTTACCTTCACCTAATTTACCGATCTTACTAACCACAATAGATCAAATATCAATGGATACAACTATTCCAACAGTTAGACCTTTCTTTGATATGGATTCTCTAATAGATTCTCTATTTCTAATGGCTGTGGTACGGAAAATACTGTTAAAGAAAAGAGTAGACAAGGAATGAAAATATCCCTCTCGGTCTATGACACCTAAATGGAAGAAAAATCCGGATCAAACCCTTATTTATCTTAACCTTAGGTTAATTTACTTCGCCGAAAGGGAGCAAAATGGGTCGAACCCTTATTCTTATTCGTTTTTATTTTCTTTTTTTTTTTTTAGGTTTAAGTCTGACGAGAATAATATTCTACAACTAGCAATTCATTTATTTTCAAGCCGACCCATTTATTATCTATTATTTGATTGACTAATCCTTTATATTGGAATGGTTGAAGAGTCAAATGGTTTGGCAATTCCTGAGGAGGGGATGAGTCGAGAGAATTTTGAATTAGAGCTCTAGATTTTTGTTCATCCCTCGCCGCAATAGTATCTCGGGGTTTGCAGCGATAACTTGGTATATCTACTATACGACCGTTGACTAAAATATGTCTATGGTTAACTAATTGGCGAGCTCCCGGAATAGTCGGAGCCATACCCAACCGAAAAAGGATGTTATCCAGGCGCATTTCAAGTAATTGTAGTAAAACCTGACCTGTTGACCCCTTTGCCTTTCCGGCGATACGAACGTATTTAAGTAATTGTCGTTCTGTAAGACCATAATGAAAACGCAATTTTTGTTTTTCTTCTAGGCGAATACGATATTGAGATTTTTTCCCGGAACGCGATTGGTTTCTAAGATCACTTCCAGCTCTGGGCCTTTTATTAGTTAGCCCCGGTAAAGCCCCCAGGCGACGTATTTTTTTTAAACGAGGACCTCGGTAACGCGACATAAAGACTCCTTCTTCTTATTTCTATTTAATTATTAATTCTTATTGATGAAATTTCATTTTACAGAATAAAACTAAACTAAAAATGAACTAAATTCTAAATAAAGATAAAGCCAAATTTACTGAAGTATTAAGAATAATGAGATGAGTTAGATAAATATAAAGATCTTTCTATTCTATATATAGCAAAAGAAAAGGACTCTTTTCGTGAGATAGTTGGATATTCCTATAACATAATAACATAAGAAATCAATGGCTTTTGCGAAAAGAGGAAGACACTTTATTTTATTTATTTTTTCAATATTCTTTGATTGCAAAGATGCATTATCAATCATGTAAAACATCGAATAAAACAAATAGCGAAAAGCCGACTATCGGAATCGAACCGATGACCATCGCATTACAAATGCGATGCTCTAACCTCTGAGCTAAGCAGGCTCACATAACATAAATTCAACATGCATAGGAATTCAACAAACTCTTAGAATCTTTGCTATTAACTATTTGAATTCTTGGCTCTTCCATCCATATAATTAGAATATATTAAAGAATATAATATAGAATAAAAAATAACTGTTAAATATTATATTATAGTAAATATTATAGAACATAACGATTAATTTAGCGATATAGAATTTTTTTTATCACGATTAAAGATTCTAAAAAAAAATCGATCGTTCAAGTATTCGAAATTTCAGGGTAAAATCAGTGAAAGAGAGACAGATATATAGGGTATGTATCCACCTATATTGAATTGCGGATACAGAAATGATAAAATCGTTTTTGATTGGATCGAATATGAGCCTCCTATAGAAGATGAAAGAAGATAGACAAGAGATCAAAGACAAAGCTTTTTCGAGACAGGAATCAGCATCTATCTAATGAATTAAATCTAATGAATTAAACGGTTCCGAGAAAGAAAAAAGGGAACGAGATCGCAATGAGATTTTCATCTCAAAAAGGGGGATATGGCGAAATTGGTAGACGCTACGGACTTAATTGGATTGAGCCTTGGTATGGAAACTTACTAAGTGATCACTTTCAAATTCAGAGAAACCCTGGAATTAAAAAATGGGCAATCCTGAGCCAAATCACGTTTTCCGAAAAAAAAAAAGGTTCAGAAAGCGAAAATCAAAAAAGGATAGGTGCAGAGACTCGATGGAAGCTGTTCTAACGAATGGAGTTGATTGTCTTACATTGGTAGAGGAATCCTTCTATCGAAACTTCAGAAAAGATGAAGGATAAACCTGTATACATAGAAGAATTGATGTGAATCGATTCCATATTGAAGAAAGAATCAAATATTCATTGATCAAAGCATTCACGCATAATCTGATAGATCTTTTGAAGAACTGATTAATCGGACGAGAATAAAGATAGAGTCCCGTTCTACATGTCAATACCGGCAACAATGAAATTTATAGTAAGAGG